TCCTTTACCCATAGAATAAAACAGCTAGGCATATCTATTTCTTCATATTTCAACTTCTATGAAGTTTTTTTTCTACAGCTCATAAAAATCGTTGTTTTAGACGATGCATTTGTAGAAAGCCCTTTTTTCTAGTATTTACTAGCGAATTTTATCTTTCTTTACTTTTTTCTTTCTATAGTGGAGATAGTCGCACGTAATGACAGATCACGGCCATATTATTAAAAGCTTGTGGTAAGAATGGATTTCGTTCGAGCGCTCGAAAATAATATTCCAAAGCTTTTGTATGTTCTCCATTACTTGTGTGGATAAGTCCTATGTTATAGAGTATATAACTTCGGTCATAGGGATCAATTTCTAGTCGCATAGCTTCATAATAATTCTGTAAAGCTTCCGCATAATTTCCTTCGGATTGAGCTGACATCCGTTACGGTCGTCATTCAATTCAAAGAATCTCCGTTACAGAACCGTACATGAGATTTTCATCTCATACGGCTCCTCCCTTATGTGCATAATGATAAAATGCTAAAGAAGATGAAAATCTTCTCATTATGAACTGAGTAGGGCTAGTGTTTTTACAAGAAATCTCTAGCCAACCTTCCTGCAAGAGATCTTTTCTTAACATCAAACGTATTGGTACTAGAGAGAAATGATAACTCCAACAATTTCTTTGTTCTCAACGCTTCCCAATTTCCAGGAATTAGTCACTTCAACAGCCTTCGATGGTTATACGAGTATCCAAAATACAAACGAGATGGATGTTTGTTGTCCCAACCATTCTTTTAGTCCCAAGCCTGCTAAAGAAAGGGATAATTTATAACAAAGTTTTCGTGTTGTTGATTCCTAGGTGTAGTGCTTCTTCCCCTCTGCTGCCTATTGGTACTAGTGGACTAGGATTGACCTGTAATACCGAACCTATAGGTATAACCTTTCGCTCAATACTATAATCGAGAATTGAAACATAGCATCTGAGGCTGCATTAATCAAGGATACACGACAGAAGGAATTGTTCTATTTCCAAACTTTACCTTCAAGAAGCGTAGATTTTTTTCTTTTTTGCCCGATCACGAATCATGCGCATTTATCGTAAGACTGAGAGTAAAAAAAAATCAAATCGCACCATCTCTGTAATAGCTAAATGCCTCTTTTTCTCCTAAAGTTGTCGGAATTATTCGTAATAAGATATTGGCTACAATTGAAAAGGTTTTATCAATAAAATTTCCATTTATCCGCGATCTAGACATAGGTAGCAATCCATTCTATCATTGTTCTCATTACTTCTCGCGGGAAAATGATCCCACAAGGAAAAGAATTCTACAGTACGAAATAACATAAAAACAGATTCATTAAAAAAAAAAAGATATTCTATATCAATATTAAAAAATTCAATATTCAAATTCTTCTTTTTTACATTACAGGAATTGATTTGATAAGAACTAAGAAATCAATATGCGAACCGGATTTGATTCCATCTTACTGGAATAGTCTACCAACGAAATAAAGTATTCTTATTTGATTGAAGTTACAGCTTAGAATAACCTCAGTTGATTCAATTATGATACAAAGAAGAAGAAGGATCGAATAATCATAATCATTCTATGATGAAAATAGAATAACCGCCTATTTTTTTGTGTTGTTTACTTAGCGAGTATACACTATACAATCAACTATAAAAAAATTGTTTATCAATTTGTATCTTTTAATTTTAAAAGAAAGATAGATGGAATATGGGATAAGGATTTTTGAACTCTAAAACTGGCCTAGAAAGCAAATTGAGAATTCTTCTGATATGGAATCGTAGTCTAAATAGAATCATGATATAAAGATATCCATTAACCATAATCTACAAAAGATAGACCCTTTGCTCAGTCGATAGAATTTCTAATTTATTTATTTACTCCGGTCGGTATAGTAGAAATAGATAATCAGAAAAAGAAGATAGCATTGTTTTTGCAAAGAAGGAAAGATCCTGCTTTTACTATGATGAAAAATTTTCTATTTTTATCGCTTTCTAGTTAGAATAGATTGGTTGTACCTACCCAATAATCTAATAAGAATGATTCACTATTCACTCGCTTTTCGGTTTTTGGGTCATAATCATTATGTAGGAGAGATGGCCGAGTGGTTGAAGGCGTAGCATTGGAACTGCTATGTAGGCTTTTGCTTACCGAGGGTTCGAATCCCTCTCTTTCCTTACCTTCACGAATTTACCGATCTTACTAACCACAATAGATCAAATAGCAATGGATACGACTATTCCAACAGTTAGACTTTCTTTGATATGGATTCTCTAATGGCTGTGGTACGGAAAATACGGAAAATACTGTTAAAGAAAAGAGTAGACAAGAAATGAAAATATCCCTCTCGGTCTATGACACCTAAATGGAAGAAAAATCCGGAGTAAACCCTTAATTTATCTTAACCTTAGGTTAATTTACTTTGCCGAAAGGGAGCAAAATTGGTCTAACCCTTATTCTTACTTTAATTCTTATTAGTCTTTATT